ATTGATCGTCCCCTAGCTGATCCAACCGGCAAAGAATTGATCGTCCCCTAGCTGATCCAACCGGCAAAGAATTGATCGTCCCCTAGCTGATCCAACCGGCAAAGAATTGATCGTCCCCTAGCTGATCCAACCGGCAAAGAATTGATCGTCCCCTAGCTGATCCAACCGGCAAAGAATTGATCGTCCCCTAGCTGATCCAACCGGCAAAGAATTGATCGTCCCCTAGCTGATCCAACCGGCAAAGAATTGATCGTCCCCTAGCTGATCCAACCGGCAAAGAATTGATCGTCCCCTAGCTGATCCAACCGGCAAAGAATTGATCGTCCCCTAGCTGATCCAACCGGCAAAGAATTGATCGTCCCCTAGCTGATCCAACCGGCAAAGAATTGATCGTCCCCTAGCTGATCCAACCGGCAAAGAATTGATCGTCCCCTAGCTGATCCAACCGGCAAAGAATTGATCGTCCCCTAGCTGATCCAACCGGCAAAGAATTGATCGTCCCCTAGCTGATCCAACCGGCAAAGAATTGATCGTCCCCTAGCTGATCCAACCGGCAAAGAATTGATCGTCCCCTAGCTGATCCAACCGGCAAAGAATTGATCGTCCCCTAGCTGATCCAACCGGCAAAGAATTGATCGTCCCCTAGCTGATCCAACCGGCAAAGAATTGATCGTCCCCTAGCTGATCCAACCGGCAAAGAATTGATCGTCCCCTAGCTGATCCAACCGGCAAAGAATTGATCGTCCCCTAGCTGATCCAACCGGCAAAGAATTGATCGTCCCCTAGCTGATCCAACCGGCAAAGAATTGATCGTCCCCTAGCTGATCCAACCGGCAAAGAATTGATCGTCCCCTAGCTGATCCAACCGGCAAAGAATTGATCGTCCCCTAGCTGATCCAACCGGCAAAGAATTGATCGTCCCCTAGCTGATCCAACCGGCAAAGAATTGATCGTCCCCTAGCTGATCCAACCGGCAAAGAATTGATCGTCCCCTAGCTGATCCAACCGGCAAAGAATTGATCGTCCCCTAGCTGATCCAACCGGCAAAGAATTGATCGTCCCCTAGCTGATCCAACCGGCAAAGAATTGATCGTCCCCTAGCTGATCCAACCGGCAAAGAATTGATCGTCCCCTAGCTGATCCAACCGGCAAAGAATTGATCGTCCCCTAGCTGATCCAACCGGCAAAGAATTGATCGTCCCCTAGCTGATCCAACCGGCAAAGAATTGATCGTCCCCTAGCTGATCCAACCGGCAAAGAATTGATCGTCCCCTAGCTGATCCAACCGGCAAAGAATTGATCGTCCCCTAGCTGATCCAACCGGCAAAGAATTGATCGTCCCCTAGCTGATCCAACCGGCAAAGAATTGATCGTCCCCTAGCTGATCCAACCGGCAAAGAATTGATCGTCCCCTAGCTGATCCAACCGGCAAAGAATTGATCGTCCCCTAGCTGATCCATTGTTTACTATTATTATATAATTCTATTTTTATTAGTTTTATTCTTGCTTACTTATTATTTTTATGAATATATTATATGTAATTTTTTTAATAATTTTTTTACAGTAATAAGTTTTATTAATTATTTAATTATGTTTTAGTGATTCATTTAGGTTAGATAAAAATTGTGCCAGCATTCGCGGTTATACAATATAACCAAGTTAATTTTTTAATTATTAAGTTTAATATTTATTGATTTTTAAATATAAAATATTTAGGTGGAATTTTTATTTTTTAATTTTTCTAGTAATTGGCCTTTTAATTTTTTTCTATAAACTAGGATTAGATACCCTATTATTAAATTAGTTTTATAATAATTTTGAATATTATCAGTTATGTTCTGTAAAACTCAAAGAATTTGGCGGTAATTTAATTCTTTCCAGAGGAATCTGTATTATAATCGATATACCACGATATTTTTTACTTTAATTTTATTTGTATATCTCTATAAGTGGGAATGTTTTATTAAGAAATTATTTTCTTTAATCTTTTAGAATTTATGTTAGGTCAAGGTGCAGTTTTATTAAAGAAAATATGGATTACTTTTATATTAGAAATTTTGGATTTTTATTAATTTATTTTTTTGAAATAGGATTTGGTAGTAAATTTTGATTAATTAATCAATTTGAATATTTGCTCTAAATTATGTACATATCGCCCGTCGTTCCCAATTAAATGGGATAAGTCGTAACAAAGTAGATTCACCGGAAGGTGAATCTAGAAGTTTCAGGAAGTAGCTTAATAATAAAGCTTATTATTTACATTAATATGAAAACACTTTGTTTTTTCTGACTTTTTTTTGTTTATATTTAATTTTATAATATTTTTTATATTTTTATTATTTTACAGTATCAGAGAAATAATTTTTTATTTTTTTACTGGTTAGGAATTTTCTAATAATTAAGGAATAATTTTTAGTACCTTTTGTATCAGGGTAATTTTAATTTTAAAATTATTTTTATTCCCGAATAGGAAAGATTTATTTTAATATTATTTTAGCTGTTTCATAATCTTAATGAATTTTAATTTGGTAATGAAAAGTTATTCGATTTTCTAGATATCTGGTTTTTCAAGATTTAATTAAATTATGGATGAATGTTTTATTATATTTTAATATTTTTTGTCTTATTTTATAAGGGATAATCTTTATTTTTTTTTACAATTAACTTTTTTAAATTTTTATTAAAATTTAAATTTTTTATTAAATTCTTAATAGATTAAAATTTTTATAGTATTTTTTAATTTAAATTTATTTTATTATTGGATTTTTTTAATTAATATTAATTTATATAATTAATGATTTAATTAGTATAATTTAAATAATTAGGTTAATGAACTCGACAAATTTAATTTTCAACTGTTTATCAAAAACATTTTTTTTGGTATATTTTCAAAAATATTTTCTGCCCTATGAATATTTAAATGGCTGCAGTATTTTGACTGTGCAAAGGTAGCATAATAATTAGTTCTTTAATTGTGAACTGGAATGAATGAATTAATGAGAAATTAATTTTATTATTTATTTTTTTAAAAATTAATTTTTGAGTAAAAAAGCTTAATTACTTTTCTGGGACGAGAAGACCCTATAGAACTTTATTTTTTATTTTTTATTCTAATTTAGTTTTTATTAAAAAAAAACAATAATAAAATTTTATTGGGGTGATAATTAAATTTTAACTTTATTTTTCTTATTCAATTATTTTTGATTTTTTGATCCATTTTTTTTGATTATAAGATTAAGTTACCTTAGGGATAACAGCGTAATTTTAATGGGGAGTTCTTATTTATATTAAAGTTTGCGACCTCGATGTTGAATTAAGAAAAGATTAGGGGGTAGGTTCTTTATTATTCTAAGTCTGTTCGACTTTTAAATTTTTACATGATTTGAGTTCAGACCGGTGTAAGCCAGGTTGGTTTCTATCTAGAAATATTTTTTCTTTTTTAGTACGAAAGGACCAAAATGAACAATTTATTTTAATTGTATTACTTTTATAAATTATAAATTTATTGATTTGGCAGATTTATGCATTAAATTTAGAATTTAATTAAGTAATTTTTTTTACATTCAATAATTTATTTATTAACAAGTTTAGTTTTACTATTAATAGTTTTAATTTCGGTGGGGTTTTTTACTTTATTAGAGCGTAAAGTCTTAAGATACATGCAGATTCGTAAGGGACCCAATAAAGTTGGATATTTAGGTATTTTTCAACCTTTTAGAGATGGTATTAAGCTTTTTGTTAATGAACAATTTTTTCCTATAAATTCTAATTATATTTTATACATAATTTGTCCTTTTTTTAGTTTGTTACAGTCTTTATTTCTTTGAGTTATATTTCCTTATTTTTTTAATAATTTAAATTTAAATTTTGGGTTATTATTTTTTCTTTGTTGTTCTACATTAAGAGTTTATGGTTTAATTATTTGTGGGTGATCTTCTAATAGAATATATTCTATATTAGGATGTATTCGTAGAGTTTCTCAAGCCATTTCTTATGAAATTTCATTCTCATTAATTTTATTGTGTTATTTTATTGTTATTGATAGTTATAATTTTATTGAAATTTATTTTTTTAATGGTTTATGATTTATTTTTCTATCTTTTCCTTTATTTTTTGTATGGTTTTCTTGTTGCTTAGCAGAGACTAATCGAACTCCTTTTGATTTTTCTGAGGGGGAAAGAGAATTAGTTTCTGGTTTTAATGTTGAGTATGGTTCGGGGAGGTTTGCGCTTTTATTTATTTCTGAATATTCTAGTATTATTTTTATAAGAATGATTTCTGGGTTGGTTTTTTTAGGAGGTAATTTCGTTTCTTTTTTTTTCTTTTTAAAAATTATTTTTTTATGTTATTGTTTTATTTGAATCCGCTGTTCTTTACCTCGTTATCGTTACGATAAACTTATATATATAGCTTGAAAGTGTTATTTACCTTTATCCATAAATTATTTTTTATTTTTTGTTTTTTTAAAACTAATTAATTTTTATCATTTTTTTTTGTTAAGCTATTAAATTTGTTTATCTTATATTTTCAAAATATATGCTTTTGTTAAGCTAAATAGCTTTTTAATCAATAAAATTGTCTCATATTTTTGATAATATTGGATCTATAATAAAGTAATTAAAATACATAATTGTTAAAATTATTCCTGTATCAGTGAATGGAATTTCTACAGGTCGTGCTCCAATTCATGTAAGTATAATTACTGTTGACACGTATATTCAAAATAATATTTGATTGATTGGGTAAAATATGATTCCCTTGAATTTTATTTTTATTGAAAATGGTATAATTAACAAAATAAGAATTGATAAGAATAATGCTATTACTCCACCTAATTTGTTAGGAATTGATCGTAAAATTGCGTAAGCAAATAGGAAATATCATTCTGGTTGAATGTGAATAGGAGTTCTTATTGGATTAGCTGGAATAAAATTGTCTGGGTCTGAAAGTATATATGGTTCCATGAAATTTAATGACATAAGTATTCTAATAATAAGCATGAATCCTATAATGTCTTTAATTGAAAAATATGGATGAAATGGGATTTTATCAATATTGGATACTAATCCAATTGGATTGTTTGATCCTGTAATGTGAAGAAAGAATAAGTGGATAATTGTTATTATTGAAATAACAAATGGTAGTATAAAGTGTAGTCTGAAAAATCGTGACAATGTAGCATTGTCTACTGCAAATCCCCCTCAAATTCATTTAACTAATTCTGAACCTACATATGGAAATGCTGATAATAAATTAGTAATAACTGTTGCTCCTCAAAATGATATTTGACCTCATGGTAGTACATATCCTAAAAATGCTGTAGCTATAGTTATTAGTATAATTAATACTCCTATAACTCATGTTTTAAAAAATTTATATGATCCGTAGTATATACCTCGGCCTGTGTGTATATACAAGCAAATAAAAAATAATGACGCTCCATTAGAATGGATAGTTCGTGTTATCCACCCATAATTTACATCTCGTGAAATGTGTCTAACTCTATTAAATGCTATTTCGATGTTTGAGGTGTAGTGTATAGATAGTAAGATTCCTGAGATTATTTGAATTATTAAACATAACCCTAAAATAGACCCAAAATTTCATCATGAAGATAAATTAATTGGTGCAGGTAAATCGATTAATGAATAGTTAATAATTTTAATTAAGGGATCTTTCTTTCGTATTGGTTTATTCATAATTTTTTGAGCGTAGAGGTCCTTTATTTTGTTTAACAATTATTGATACTACAATTATTGTTAATAATAAATATAGTACTATTATTATAGTTAATAATATTGATTTTAAATTATAAAGTTTAATTATAGAAATTATTTCATGTTGTGAAAATTTTATAATGTTTTCTATTTCCATTAATTGCTTTTCGTTTATTATTTCGTCAAATGTCATTATTATGAATGGGATAATAAACAGCATTTTTAGGTTTAATTTAAATATTTCATTTGATGCAATTCTTCTTATGTAAGTAAACAAAATTAAGATTCCTCCAATTATTATAAGAAATGTAATTAATACAAATCATGAAGATATCAATATTTTATTTATTAACAAAATCATAATTAGAGTTTGTAAAAGTAGTATAATTCCTATTGATATGGGATTTTTTAAGAAAGGGATTATTGAAGAAATTATTATTATTATTTTTAATATAAAAATCTTTATTTCAATGAATATTTTAATAAAAAAAATTCAAGTTTTGGGTATTTGAGATGTGTTAATAACACTTCATTGATGTTTTAAAAGATTAACTTAATTTTAGTTTACAAAACTAATATTTTTTTTAAATTATTAAAACTTATGAATTTATTTTTTGTATTTTATCTTTTTTTTTTTAGTTTAGTTTCTTTAGTCTTTGTTCGTAAACATCTATTTCTTTGCCTAATTAGGTTAGAATTTATTGTTTTATTATTGTTATTTTTAATTTTGATATATTGTTTATTATTCGAGTATAATTTTTATATTTATGTAATTTTCATGACTTTCTATGTATGTGAAGGAGTTTTAGGACTCAGGGTATTGGTTTACATAATTCGTTGTTATGGTAATGATTATTTGAATTCTATGTTTTTATGATAAAATTTTATTTATATTTTTTTTTTTTGATCCCTTTAATTTTTTTAAATTATTGATACATATATCAGTTTATGTTGTTAGTTTTAATTATTTTATTTGCATTATCTTATTTTGGAAATTTTTTTTGTTTAATTTCTTATTTTTTTGGAATTGATGAGATTTCTTATATATTAATTATTTTAACTTTATTAATTAGATCTTTAATAGTAATCTCAATAAGATCTATAAATAATTTATATAAGGATTTTTATTTAATAATAAATTTAGTGTTATGCATAAGGTTAATAATTGTTTTTTCTACTATAAGAATGGTTTATATATATGTGTTTTTTGAGTTTAGTCTTATCCCATTAATAATTATGATTATTGGATGAGGATATCAGCCAGAACGGTTAATTTCTGGTTTTTATCTTTTTTTTTATACTTTATTTGCTTCATTACCTTTTCTTTTATTATTAATTTATTTTTATATAAATTTTAATAGAGTGTTTTTTGATTATAGTTTTGGGTACAGTTCAAATGTGATTTTATATTTTTGTATGATTTTTGCTTTTCTAGTCAAATTACCTATATTTATATTACATTTTTGGCTCCCAAAGGCTCATGTTCAAGCTCCTATTGCAGGATCTATAATTTTAGCAGGGTTATTATTAAAAATCGGAGGTTATGGAATTATTCGATTTATATTTTTATATGATTATCTTTTTAACAATTTTAACTTTGTTCTTTATTCTTTAGCAATTGTTGGATCATTAATGGTTAGATTAATTTGCCTAATTCAAGGTGATGTGAAATGTTTAATTGCTTATTCTTCTGTATCCCATATGGGGATATGTTTAATATCTCTAGTTTCTATAACTAAATGAGGGGTAATTTCTTGCTATTTAATAATAATCAGTCATGGTTTATGTTCATCAGGTCTATTTTGTTTAGCAAATATTTATTATGAGCGTGTGTTTAGACGTAGATTTTTTATTAACAAAGGTATAATATCTTTAATACCAAGTATATCTTTATTTTGATTTTTGATATGTTCTTTTAATATGAGATGTCCTCCCAGAATTAATTTCATTAGAGAAGTTTTAATTATTAATTCAATAATTAATTATTGATCTTTTTCTTTATATTTTTTATTTCTTATTTCTTTTTTTAGAGCATGTTTTAGGTTTTATTTATTTAGTTTTACCCAGCATGGGCAATTTTTTAATTCTTATTGTCAAACATTTAGTTTTGTCCGTGAATATTTAACAATTTTTATTCATGTTTGTCCCATCTTTTTTATTTTATTAATCATTGATTGTTTAATTTAAATTTAAATAGTTTATACAAAAATAAAGAATTGTGGTTTCTTAGAAGATTTAATTTCTTTAAATTTTGAAAATTAATTTTTATTTTATTTGATTTTTTATCATGTTTTTTTTCTCGTTGATATCTTTTTATTTTAGTTTAATTTTTAACCTTAATGAATATTTTTTAATAATTGAATATAAATTGATATCTTTTAATTCTGTTCCTTTTTATTTTGTTATTTTATTAGACTGGATTTCCTTAATTTTTATGTCAGTGGTTATATTTATTTCTTCAATAGTAATTATTTATAGATACAATTATATAGGTGGATTAAATTATTCCTCCATTCGTTTTTTATTTTTAGTAATTTTGTTTATTTTTAGGATGGTTTTGATAATTACTAGTCCCAACTTGTTAAGAATTTTATTGGGGTGGGATGGTTTAGGTCTTGTTTCTTATTGTTTAGTAATTTATTATAATTCTAATAAAAGTTATTTAGCTGGTCTAGTTACTTGTTTAACAAACCGATTAGGAGACATTGGCCTATTAATCTGCATTTCTTGAATAATATCATATGGTAGATGACATTTTATGCTTTATTTGGATTTTTTTTGTTCCAGTTTATATAATATGATTATTATTTCTTGTTTTACAAAGAGAGCTCAAATTCCTTTTTCTTGTTGGCTTCCGGCAGCTATGGCTGCCCCTACCCCTGTCTCGTCTCTTGTTCATTCTTCAACTTTAGTAACTGCAGGAGTTTATTTATTAATTCGTTTTTTTAATTTTTTCAATTTTAATAATTATTTGTTTATATTCTTAAGGATAATAACTATAATTATATCTTCTTTATGTGCTAATTATGAATTTGATTTAAAAAAAATTATTGCATTATCAACCTTAAGTCAATTAGGTTTAATAATAACTTCATTATTCTTAGGAATAATAGAAATGTCATTTTTTCATCTTATTACTCATGCTATATTTAAATCTTTAATTTTTTTATGTTCAGGAATTTTTATTTTTTACATAAATGATAATCAGGATATTCGAATAATAGGATCTGTATGTATATCTATACCAGTAACCACTTCTTGCTTTAATATTGCAAGGATAGCACTTTGTGGAATTCCTTTTTTATCAGGTTTTTACTCTAAGGATTTAATTTTAGAGAGTTCTTTATTTTTAAACTTAAACTTAATTGTATTTTTTATACTATATTTAAGTATAGGTTTAACAATGATGTATAGATTTCGCTTATTCTATTACAGAATGATTTATAATAATAAATTTATTTCTTATAATTTAATAATTGATAGTTTAAATTTTATGATTTTGGGAATTTCCTTATTAACTTTTTTCTCCATTTTTTTTGGTTCAGTTATTATATGAATTATTAATCTAGATATTATACTGATTAATTTGCCTATAAATTTAAAGTTATTATCGTTATTAATGATTTTAATAGGAATGTGAATTGGATTAGAATGTTTTAATTTTAAAAATTTCTTTAATTTAAAATACTATATATTTAATAGATATATGTGATATATATACAGACATAGTTTTTATGGATATAAATATAGATTTCATTTGGGTAAATCATTTATATTTAATGTTTGTATATGAGGGGAATATTATGGTGGTATGGGTGTTTCTATATATATATTAAAATTATCCTTTTTTATTCAAAATTTAATTAATAATAATATAAAAATTTTTATAATTTCTTTCTTAATTTGATTTTTTATTATAATTTATTTTAATAGCTTATTTATTTAAAGCATAATATTGAAGATATTAAGAAGAATATTTTTCTTAAAATAAAATTCATAAGAATAATCTTTTTTTTTAATGAAAATAAAATGTTTTATATAAACTATATGAATAAAATAAGGAACAAACGGAATTTAACCGCTATAAATATTAGTTAGAAGCTAATTTTTTTCTTAATTCCTTTTAATTGGAAAGTATTCAGTATTTTTATTAACAATAAAATGCCTCTTTTTGGCTTCAATTAATTTAACATAGGATTATTAATCCTTAATTTAAGTCGAAATTAAACGTAATTTTTTTACTTTTCTGTTAAGATTAACTTTTCAGTACCTTTTATTTGCAAAATAAATATTATTATTAAATATAATCCTAGTTAGTTCAATTTAATATACCGTTAATTCATTCATGAATCAATCCTAATATCAGAATTAATAAAAATAAAATTAACGTAATTAATCATCTTATTAGTATTGAATATTTAAATGTTAAAATTGAAGGAATAATAATAATCACCTCAATATCAAAAACTAAAAAAATCACAGCAATTAAGAAAAAGTGAATTGAGAATGGTAAGCGCTTATATGAGATAGGATTAAATCCACATTCAAATGGTGAAGATTTCTGTAAATCAATATTAGATTTCTTTCTTACTAATAAAATTAGTAAAAATATTATTAATAATAATAAAGAAATTAATAATAAATTAATTAACAATATATAAATCATTTGATTCTAAATGGAACTTTTAAGTTGGAAGCTTAATATACTTTTTATAATAATCAAATTATATTCCTCATCAATACACTATGATGTATAGAAATAACCAAACTACATCTACAAAATGTCAATATCAAGCAGCTGTTTCAAATCCAACATGATGAATACTTGAAAAATGAAGATTTTTTATTCGATATAAACTAATTGTAATAAAAATTGTTCCAATAATAACATGCAATCCATGAAATCCAGTCCTTATAAAAAATGTGGATCCATAAACGGAGTCAGAAATACAAAAAGGTGATTCTATGTATTCATACATTTGAAGACAAGAAAAATATAATCCTAATATGACAGTAATTGTTATTCTTTGAATAGTTTGAGTATAATTTTTTACTAAAATTGCATTATGGGCTCAGGTTATTGAAATTCCTGAGCATAATAAAATTATTGTATTCAATATTGGAATATTAATAGGATTAAAAGGTTTAATCCCCAATGGAGGTCATTGGTTACCAATTTGAATATCTGGCGATAAACTTCTATGAAAGAAGGCTCAAAAAAAAGAAGAGAAAAATAATACTTCTGATGTAATAAATAAAATTATTCCTCACTTTATTCTAATAATTACTTTTTTAGTATGTAATCCCTGAAATGTAGATTCTCGGATAACATCTCGTCATCACTGAATCATAGTAAGAATAATAATAGTTATTCCTAGTATTATTAAATTTATGTTTAATATGTGAAATCATATAATTATTCCTGAAGTTATTGTTATTAATCCAATTGATCCTACAATAGGTCATGGACTCTTATCAACTAAGTGAAATGGATGATTATTCATTTTAAACTTCTCTTGAATACAATGTAGTTAGAGTTATAAAAACATAAGATTGAATAATACTTACTGCTGTTTCAAATATTATTAAAATAATTAATATGAATAAAGAAGATATTAATAATATTGATGAATTACACACATTATTTCCTAGGAGTGATATAAGTAAATGACCTGCAATCATATTTGCAGTAAGGCGAACTGCCAATGATCCAGGACGAATAATATTTCTAATAGATTCAATAACCACCATGAATGGTATAAGAATTGCTGGAGTTCCAATTGGTACTAAATGTTCAAATATTTTATTGGTTTTATTTAACCACCCGTAAATTATAAAGGAAAGCCATATTGGTAATGCAATTGATAAACAAAAAACTAAATGTGAGGAAGATGTAAATACATAAGGTATTAACCCTAAAATATTGTTAAAAAAAATAAGAATAAAAATAGATAATATAAACATTGTTGTACCCTTGTAATTTATAAGGTTATTTATTTCCTTATTTAACATTATTATTATGTTATATATAATTAAAATGTTCTTATTTAATAAAAATCAAAACCTATAAGGAATTATGTAAATCCCAATTATTGTAGAAAACCAATTTAATGAGAATAAACCCGTACATGGATCAAAAACAGAAAACAAGTTTGTTATCATTTTCAATTAAATTTATTTTTTTTTAAAAAAAGCCTATTACACATTTTTGTATAAAATAAAAAATAAATCATTGAATTAAATATTATAAGGATAATAATAAAATATATTATTAATAAAAATCATCAAATTGGGGATATTTGTGGCAAAAAGATTATATAATCTATAATTTTAATTTGACAAATTAATGTTTTAATTAAACTAAATCTTTTCATTAAGAGTAGTTGCTATTTACTATAATTTGATTTAAGAGATCAATACTTGCATTTAAGTAACTTAATGAATAATTATTTAGTCAGTTCAAAAATTGACTTATATTAATTCTATATAATATAATTGGTATAAACCTATGATTAAGACCACAAATTTCTGAGCATTGACCAAAGAAAATTCCAGGTCGTAATAAATTTACACATCCTTGATTTAATCGTCCAGGAGAAGCATCAACTTTTAACCCTAAGGAAGGAATAGTTCAAGAATGAATTACATCTGATGATGTTATTAGAATTCGTCTCTTAATATTAAAAGGTAAAACTAATATGTTGTCTGAATCTAATAATCGTATTTCATTTGATTCTAAATCTGAAACTGGCTTTATGTAAGAATCAAATTCAATTTTTTTAAAATCAGAGTATTCATATGATCAATATCATTGATGACCAATAGCTTTAATTGTAATTAATGGATTATTAATTTCTTCTAATATATATAAAATTCGTAATGAAGGTAAAGCAATAAAAATTAATATTACTGCTGGAAGCAAAGTTCATAATAATTCAATTATTTGACCCTCAAGAAGAAATCGATTAGTTAAATTATTTATTAATATAAAAAAAATTATATAAGAAACAATAATTGTAATAAAGATTAGCACTACAAGTGCGTGATCGTTTAACATAATTAATTCTTCTATGTTAGGAGTTAATGAATCCTGATAGGATAAATTTAGTCATTTAATAATTTCTAATAAAATATAAATATTTATATAAAAATCTTAAGTTTATTGCACTATTCTGCCATATTAGAATTTATATATTATGAAAATAAAATTGGTAATTCATTGTAAGAATGCTCCTCTGGAGGAAGTTTTTGAAGTCATTCAACTGATGAATAATTATTATTTTGAAAAATGCAAATTCGTTTAGATAATATACTTTCTCAAATAATGAAAATTATTACTAATACTCTCATTAAAGAGATTAAACTACCAATAGATGAAATAATATTTCATGTAATATACATATCTGGATAATCAGAATATCGTCGTGGTATTCCTCTTAATCCAAGAAAATGTTGAGGTAAAAAGGTTAAATTTACCCCAACGAATATAATTGAAAATTGAATTTTTAATCAATTTGGATTTATTGATAAACCAGTAAACAATGGATATCATTGAATAAAACCTGCTATAATAGTAAATACCACTCCCATTGAAAGAACATAATGAAAATGAGCTACTACATAATAAGTATCATGTAAAACTACATCAATAGATGAATTAGATAAAACAATCCCTGTTAACCCCCCAATAGTAAATAAAAATACAAATCCTAAGGACCATATTATAGAAATTGATATATTATAAGAAACTCCATGTATTGTTGCTATTCATCTAAAAATTTTAATTCCTGTCGGTACTGCAATAATTATAGTAGCAGATGTGAAATAGGCCCGAGTATCAACATCCATTCCAACAGTGAATATATGATGTGCTCATACTACAAATCCTAATAAACCAATTGATATTATTGCGTATACTATACCAATATATCCAAATGATTCATTTTTTCCTCTTTCTTGTGTAATAATATGAGAAATTAAACCAAATCCAGGTAAAATTAAAATATATACTTCAGGGTGCCCAAAGAATCAAAACAAATGTTGATAAAGAATTGGGTCTCCACCCCCTGAAGGGTCAAAGAAAGAAGTATTAATATTTCGGTCAGTTAATAATATCGTAATTGCACCAGCAAGAACTGGTAAGGAAAATAATAATAATACTGCTGTAATAAGTACAGATCAAACGAAAAGAGGTGTACGGTCTAAATTTATACCAATAGATCGTATATTAATTACTGTAGTAATAAAGTTTACTGCCCCTAGAATTGATGAAATTCCAGCTAAATGTAAAGAAAAAATAGCTAAATCTACTCTAGGTCCTGAGTGAAAAGTATTTGAAGATAAAGGAGGGTAAACTGTTCATCCAGTTCCAGCTCCTATTTCAACTATAGATCTAATTGTGAGCAATGTTAAAGAAGGAGGTAGTAATCAATATCTCATATTGTTCATACGAGGAAACGCCATATCTGGCGCACCAATTATTAGAGGTAATAATCAATTACCAAAACCTCCAATCATAATTGGTATTGCTATAAAGAAAATCATAATGAAAGCATGAGAAGTAACAATAACATTATATATTTGATCATTTCCTAATAATGGTCCTGGTCGAGCTAACTCGATCCGAATAATTAATCTTAATATTATTCCTAATATTCCAGACCAAATTCCAAAAATGAAATATATTGTTCCAATATCTTTATGGTTAGTAGAATATAGTCATTTATTCATTTACTATAATGTCTGATTAAAGTAATAAACTGTAAATTTATTCATGAACTATGTTCTTATAGTATAGTATAAGTCTTATAGTTTATAAAAAATAGTAAATTGCAAATTTAAAGATTAATAGAATTATTTAAGACTTAAAAAATATTTAAAACTTTGAAGGTTATTAGTTTAATCTTAACTTAAAGTCCTAATTAACAGACTTTATTAAAATAAATAATGGGAATATTAATAAGTTTAAAACCAACAAAATGTAACTTACATAAGATCTTACATAAAGATTTCATTTTATGCATAACCTAAAAATTATTATTGAAATCAATGATATACGTATATAAAAAAACATAATCAATAAAGATGATGATACTATGATTATTAACAATATATATTCATTATATAAAATCATTGTTTCAAAAATAATAATTTTATTAAAAAATCCCAAAGTAGGAGGTATACCCCCTAATGATAGCATACAAATTCATAAGTTTATTTTTTCTTTAATATTAAATCTATTAAAAATAAACTGATTTAAATAATTTACATTGAGATTTATTAGCAAGTAAATAATTATTATCAAAATTAATCTGTAAACAATTAAATAAACTGACCAAATTCTGTTTAAATAAACTCCAGAAAATACAAATCCTAAATTATAAATGGATGAATAGGATATTAACTTACGAATAGAATTCTGGTTTAAACCAGAAATGGATCCAATAATTAAGGTAATTATAATTAATAATATAAAATTGAAGTTAGTAAAACTAATAATAAAAATAGGGGAAATTTTCATAATTGATAATAATATAAATGTTATTAAATAACTTAACCCATCTACCATTCTTATGATTCAATTATGGAAAGGTGCTAATCCTACCTTAATACATAAGGATATGACTATTATATAATCTGTAATTATAAGTATTAATATAAGTAAAATTCTCATAACTAATATACACGAACTTACTCTTTGAATAATAAAATATTTTATTGAAGATTCTCCCCCTGAAGAACCATCAACAGTTATTAAAGGAATAAAAGAAATCATTGTTAGTTCCAACCCAACCCACATTATTAAAATACTATTTGAACTTAATGTAACTATAACTCCAACTATTATAGCGAATACAAATAAAATGATTGTACAATTAATTTTTATTAAAAAGAAGAATTAAATTCTATATTTAGGGTATGAACCTACTAGCTTATCTTAGCTTATCTTTTTGTAATTAAGTGTAAGATGCACTTGATTTTTTGGGAATCAAAGGTAAGTTTAATTCTTAAAATTACAATAAGAGTAAAATTTACATAATTTATTCTATCAAAATAATCCTTTATTCAGGCATCTTATC